GCTAGCGTAGCTTAACTAAAGCATAACACTGAAGATGTTAAGATGGGTCCTAGACAACTCCGCAGGCACAAAGGCTTGGTCCTGGCCTTACTATCAATTTTAACCCAATTTACACATGCAAGTCTCCGCACCCCTGTGAGAATGCCCTTAATCCCCCAACCATATAGGGGAAAAGGAGCAGGTATCAGGCACGCACCCGCAGCCCAAGACGCCTTGCTAAGCCACACCCCCAAGGGAACTCAGCAGTGATAAACATTGAGCTATGAGCGTAAGCTCGACTCAGCCAGAGTTAAGAGGGCCGGTAAAACTCGTGCCAGCCACCGCGGTTATACGAGAGGCCCCAACTGATAGTCCACGGCGTAAAGCGTGATTAAAGGATACCTATTACACTAGAGCCAAAAGCCCCCTAAGCTGTCATACGCACCTGAGAGCCCGAAGCCCAACCACGAAGGTAGCTCTACCCAACAAGGACCCCTTGAACCCACGACAACTGAGACACAAACTGGGATTAGATACCCCACTATGCTCAGTCATAAACTTTGGTGATAAATTACACATATTGCCCGCCAGGGTACTACGAGCGCTAGCTTAAAACCCAAAGGACTTGGCGGTGCCCCAGACCCACCTAGAGGAGCCTGTTCTAGAACCGATAATCCCCGTTAAACCTCACCACTTCTTGTCATTACCGCCTATATACCGCCGTCGTCAGCTTACCCTGTGAAAGACTAATAGTAAGCAAAAATGGCACACCCAAAAACGTCAGGTCGAGGTGTAGCGAATGAAGTGGAAAGAAATGGGCTACATTTTCTGACACAGAAAATACACGAATAACACTGTGAAACCAGTGGTTGAAGGTGGATTTAGCAGTAAAAAGAAAATAGAAAATTCTTTTGAAGCCGGCTATGAGGCGCGCACACACCGCCCGTCACTCTCCTCAAAGGAATAACCCAAATATATAAATCTATAACCCAAACAAGAGGAGGCAAGTCGTAACATGGTAAGTGTACCGGAAGGTGCACTTGGAACAACCAAAATGTAGCTCAATAGAAAAGCACCTCCCTTACACCGAGGGGACATCTGTGCAAATCAGATCATTTTGAGCTAAATAGCTAGCCTCACCACACACATCACAAATGAATATTTATATATAACCCCCCATAAGATCAAAAAAAATAAACAAACCATTTAATCTCCCCAGTATAGGCGATAGAAAAGGATAAAGCAGCGCAATAGAGAAAGTACCGCAAGGGAAAGCTGAAAGAGAAAGTGAAACAACTTGTTAAAGCAATAAAAAGCAAAGATTAAAACTTGTACCTTTTGCATCATGATTTAGCCAGTTCTTATCAGGCGAAGAGAACTTTAGTCTGACCCCCCGAAACTAGACGAGCTACTCCGAGACAGCCTAATAGGGCAAACCCGTCTCTGTGGCAAAAGAGTGGGAAGATCTCCGAGTAGAGGCGACAAACCTAACGAGCCTAGTAATAGCTGGTTGCTCAGGAAATGAATATTAGTTCAGCCTCAAGGCTTCTACTGTCACCCAGGTCATTACCAACAAAGACACCAAGAAAACCTTAAGAGTTATTCAAGAGAGGTACAGCTCTCTTGAAAAAGAACACAACCTTAACAGGCGGATAAAGATCACATTAAATCAAAGGGACTTTGTTTCAGTGGGCCTAAAAGCAGCCACCTGCACAGAAAGCGTTAAAGCTCAGACAAAACCCCACCCTATTATCCCGATAAAACAATCACAATCCCCTAAACCTACAGAGCCACTCTATACAACTATAGAAGCAATAATGCTAAAATTAGTAACAAGAAGGCACGACCTTCTCCAAGCACACGTGTAAGTCAGATCGGACCCGCCACTGACAAATAACGGACCCAACCAAAGAGGGAAGTACAGAATAATAATAAAAATCAAGAAAACCCTGTAAAACACAACCGTTAACCCAACACAGGAGTGCACCATCAAGGAAAGACTAAAAGAAAAAGAAGGAACTCGGCAAACACGAGCCTCGCCTGTTTACCAAAAACATCGCCTCTTGCAAACCAATGTATTAGAGGTCCCGCCTGCCCTGTGACCAAAAGTTTAACGGCCGCGGTATTTTGACCGTGCGAAGGTAGCGTAATCACTTGTCTTTTAAATGAAGACCTGTATGAATGGCATAACGAGGGCTCAACTGTCTCCTTTTTCCAGTCAGTGAAATTGACCTGCTCGTGCAGAGGCGAGCATAACCCCATAAGACGAGAAGACCCTATGGAGCTTAAAACACAAGATCAACTATGCTATCAAGCCAACCACCCACGGAAATAACAGCTAAAAGCATAATAGTACCCTGATCCTAATGTTTTCGGTTGGGGCGACCACGGAGGACAAAATAGCCTCCATGTCGACGGGGGCACTGCCCCTAAAACCTAGGGCGACAGCCCAAAGCAACAGAACATCTGACGAACAATGACCCAGGCTACAAGCCTGATCAACGAACCAAGTTACCCTAGGGATAACAGCGCAATCCTTTCTAAGAGTCCATATCGACGAAAGGGTTTACGACCTCGATGTTGGATCAGGACATCCTAATGGTGCAGCCGCTATTAAGGGTTCGTTTGTTCAACGATTAAAGTCCTACGTGATCTGAGTTCAGACCGGAGTAATCCAGGTCAGTTTCTATCTATGCAGTGACCCTTCCTAGTACGAAAGGACCGGAAGGCTGGGGCCAATGCTACAAGTATGCCTCACCCCAACCTAATGAAAACAACTAAAATAGGTAAAGGGACACAAACCTCCCCCCTAGAATAGGGCAAGCTAAGATGGCAGAGCTTGGTAATTGCAAAAGGCCTAAGCCCTTTCCAACAGAGGTTCAAATCCTCTTCTTAGCTATGACCTCTCACCTACTAACCTACCTAATTAACCCACTAGCATACATCGTTCCAATCCTATTAGCAGTAGCATTTTTAACCCTCATCGAACGAAAAGTGCTAGGTTATATACAACTACGAAAAGGCCCAAACATCGTTGGACCCTACGGCCTCCTACAACCCATCGCTGATGGTATCAAACTATTTATTAAAGAACCCGTACGCCCCACCACAGCCTCCCCATTTTTATTTTTGGCAGCCCCCATTATAGCACTAACCTTAGCCCTTACCCTATGAATACCGCTACCAATACCCTACCCAGTCGCAGACCTCAACCTAGGCATCCTATTTATCCTAGCCCTATCCAGTCTAGCCGTATACTCAATCTTAGGCTCCGGTTGAGCCTCCAACTCAAAATACGCCCTAATCGGGGCACTTCGAGCGGTAGCGCAAACAATCTCCTACGAAGTAAGCCTTGGCTTGATCCTCTTATGTATAATTATCTTCACTGGCAATTTCACCCTACACACCTTCAATATTACACAAGAGGCAATTTGACTGCTAGCCCCAGGCTGACCCCTCGCAGCAATATGATACATCTCTACCCTCGCCGAAACAAACCGAGCCCCTTTCGACCTCACAGAAGGGGAATCAGAACTAGTCTCCGGCTTTAACGTAGAATATGCAGGAGGACCCTTCGCCCTATTTTTCTTAGCTGAATACGCCAACATCCTCCTGATAAACACCCTTTCCACAATCCTATTCCTAGGGGCTTACCACAACCCAATGTTACCTGAAATAACAGCACTTAACCTCATAGTCAAAGCCTCAATGTTATCAATACTATTTCTATGGGTACGAGCCTCGTACCCACGATTCCGATACGACCAACTAATACACCTAGTATGAAAAAACTTCCTCCCTATCACCCTAGCCCTTGTATTATGACATGTCTCCCTACCAATTGCCTCTGCTGGACTACCACCGCAAATCTAGCACAATATAGGAATCGTGCCTGAAGGTTAAGGGCCACTTTGATAGAGTGGATAATAGGGGTTCAAGTCCCCTCGCTTCCTTAGAAAGAAGGGGTTCGAACCCATCCTCAAGAGATCAAAACTCTTGGTGCTTCCACTACACCACTTCCTAGTAAAGTCAGCTAATTAAAGCTTTTGGGCCCATACCCCAAACATGTTGGTTAAAATCCTTCCTTTACTAATGAACCCCTACGTACTTGCCATCCTGCTTTCAAGCCTAGGAATTGGAACTACCCTAACATTTGCAAGCTCCCACTGACTTTTAGCATGAATAGGCCTAGAAATCAGTACACTAGCCATCATCCCCCTAATAGCACAACAACATCACCCTCGAGCAGTCGAGGCCACAACTAAATACTTTCTCACCCAAGCAACAGCCGCAGCTATAATTTTATTTGCCAGTACCACCAATGCTTGAACAACAGGAGAATGAAATATCCAAGAAATATCCAACCCCACAGCCTTAGTCCTAATTACCATAGCCCTGGCCCTAAAAATTGGACTAGCCCCCGTCCATTACTGACTCCCAGAAGTACTGCAAGGCCTCGACCTCACCACAGGTCTCATCCTCTCGACCTGACAAAAACTGGCCCCATTTGCCCTAATTTATCAAATCAGTCCAATAATAAACCCAACTCTGGTAATTATGCTAGGCCTAGCCTCCACCATCATTGGCGGATGGGGCGGCCTAAACCAAACACAACTACGAAAAATCCTAGCATACTCATCAATCGCCCACCTAGGTTGAATAATGATTGTCATACAGTATTCCCCAAACCTTGCCATCCTAAACCTAATCCTATATATTACCATAACTACTGCGACCTTCCTAACATTCAAAAATGTGGCCTCCACAAAACTAAGTACGCTGACTCTCACTTGATCAAAAACCCCCATAATAACCACAATAGCAATAATAACACTACTTTCCCTAGGAGGCCTCCCCCCGTTAACAGGGTTCATACCCAAATGGCTCATCCTCCAAGAACTAACCAAACAGGACCTTCCCCTCACAGCATCAATCATAGCCCTAGCCGCCCTACTCAGCCTATTCTTCTACCTACGAATATGTTATGCAATAACCCTAACAATTGCCCCCAACACCAACAACAACACCTCGACATGACGACAAAAATCATCCCAAACCACCATAACCCTATCAATTACCACCACACTAGCACTGGCCCTACTACCCATCACACCAGCAATTATAGCCCTAACAACATAGGGGCTTAGGATAGCAATCTAGACCAAAAGCCTTCAAAGCTTTAAGCAGGAGTGAAAATCTCCTAGCCCCTGTTTAAGACTTGCAGGATATTACCCCACATCTTCTGAATGCAACCCAGATACTTTAATTAAGCTAAAGCCTTACTAGATGAGAAGGCCTCGATCCTACAAAATCTTAGTTAACAGCTAAGTGCCCTATCCAGCGAGCATTCATCTACTTCCTCCCGCCATAACGGGAGGGAGGCGGGAGGAAGTCCCGGCAGGCGACGAGCCCGCGTCTTCAGGTTTGCAATCTGATGTGATCTTCACCACGGGACTTGGTAAGAAGGGGACTTTAACCTCTGTGCATGGGGCTACAACCCACCGCTTAAACGCTCAGCCATCTTACCTGTGGCAATCACCCGTTGATTCTTTTCTACTAACCACAAAGATATTGGCACCCTGTATTTAGTATTTGGTGCCTGAGCAGGCATAGTCGGCACAGCCCTCAGCCTTCTGATCCGTGCCGAACTGAGCCAACCCGGTGCCCTGCTTGGCGATGATCAAATCTACAATGTTATCGTTACAGCCCACGCCTTTGTCATGATTTTCTTTATAGTAATACCCATCATAATTGGCGGATTCGGAAACTGACTGGTCCCCCTAATAATTGGGGCCCCAGACATGGCATTTCCTCGCATGAACAATATGAGCTTCTGACTCCTACCCCCATCCTTCCTACTCCTTTTAGCCTCCTCTGGGGTAGAGGCCGGAGCCGGCACAGGGTGAACTGTTTACCCTCCACTGGCGGGAAACCTGGCCCATGCAGGAGCCTCTGTAGACCTAACCATTTTCTCCCTTCACCTGGCTGGGGTTTCGTCCATTTTGGGGGCTATTAATTTTATTACCACCATTATTAACATGAAACCCCCCGCAGTATCCCAATATCAGACACCTCTATTTGTGTGATCTGTATTAATCACGGCCGTACTCCTCCTGCTATCACTGCCAGTGCTAGCTGCAGGGATCACAATACTCCTAACAGACCGAAATTTAAACACCACCTTCTTTGACCCAGCCGGAGGAGGAGACCCCATCCTCTACCAACACCTATTTTGATTCTTTGGCCACCCAGAGGTATATATTCTAATTCTGCCGGGATTCGGCATGATCTCCCATATTGTGGCATACTATGCCGGCAAAAAGGAACCTTTTGGCTACATAGGAATAGTATGAGCTATGATGGCTATTGGGCTACTAGGCTTTATCGTATGAGCTCATCACATGTTTACAGTTGGAATGGACGTAGACACACGGGCCTACTTTACCTCCGCCACAATAATTATTGCCATCCCCACAGGTGTCAAAGTCTTTAGCTGATTGGCCACCCTTCATGGTGGTTCAATTAAATGAGATACCCCTCTACTTTGAGCCTTAGGCTTTATCTTCCTATTCACAGTGGGAGGCTTAACGGGAATTGTCTTAGCCAACTCGTCTCTAGATATTGTACTTCACGACACCTACTACGTTGTAGCACATTTCCACTATGTATTATCAATGGGAGCTGTGTTCGCCATTATAGGGGCCTTCGTACACTGATTCCCGCTTTTCACGGGTTATACACTACACGGCACCTGGTCCAAAATCCACTTTGCTGTAATATTTGTAGGTGTCAATTTAACATTCTTCCCCCAACACTTCCTAGGCCTCGCAGGAATGCCTCGCCGATACTCAGACTACCCAGACGCATACGCCCTATGAAACACCGTCTCCTCAATCGGCTCACTAATCTCATTAGTTGCTGTGATTATATTCCTATTTATTCTGTGAGAAGCATTCGCGGCTAAACGAGAAGTTATGTCAGTAGAACTAACAACCACAAATGTAGAGTGACTTCACGGCTGCCCACCCCCATATCACACCTATGAAGAGCCTGCCTTTGTGCAAGTGCAATCAACCAGCTAACCAGCCACGAGAAAGGAAGGAATCGAACCCCCATTTGCTGGTTTCAAGCCAGCCGCATAACCGCTCTGCCACTTTCTTATTCCCATGAGACACTAGTAAAATTGCTATAACACTGCCTTGTCAAGGCAGAATTGCAGGTTAAAGGCCTGCGTGCCTTAAGTCCAAGGACTAAATGGCACATCCATCACAATTAGGATTCCAAGACGCGGCCTCACCTGTAATAGAAGAACTTCTCCACTTCCATGACCACACACTAATGATTGTCTTCCTAATCAGCACTCTAGTACTTTACATTATTGTGGCCATGGTGTCAACTAAACTAACAAACAAATATGTACTGGATTCCCAAGAAATTGAAATTGTATGAACAGTACTCCCAGCAGTAATTTTAATCTTAATTGCCCTACCTTCCCTTCGAATTCTTTACCTAATAGACGAGATTAATGACCCCCACCTGACAATTAAAGCTATAGGACACCAATGATACTGAAGTTATGAATATACGGACTATGAAGACCTGGGCTTCGACTCCTACATAATCCCCACACAAGACCTCGCCCCAGGGCAATTCCGACTCCTAGAAGCAGACCATCGAATGGTAGTGCCCATAGAATCCCCAATTCGAGTTCTAGTTTCCGCAGAAGACGTACTCCACTCCTGAGCGGTGCCAGCCCTGGGCATCAAAATAGACGCAGTGCCCGGACGCCTAAATCAAACAGCCTTTATTACCTCACGACCGGGGGTTTATTATGGCCAATGTTCTGAAATCTGCGGAGCTAACCACAGCTTCATGCCAATTGTAGTTGAAGCAGTCCCCCTAGAACACTTTGAAAACTGATCTTCATTAATACTAGAAGAATCCTCACTAAGAAGCTAAATAGGGAATAGCGTTAGCCTTTTAAGCTAAAGACTGGTGACCCCCAACCACCCTTAGTGACATGCCCCAACTTAACCCCAGCCCATGATTTATAATTTTAGTTTTCTCATGACTTATTTTCCTAATTGTTCTACCACCCAAAGTGCTAGGCCATACCTTCACGAACGAACCCACCCATAAAAATGCAGAAAAGATTAAACCTGAACCCTGAACCTGACCATGATCCTAAGCTTTTTTGACCAATTCATGAGCCCCACACACCTGGGAATCCCCTTAATTGCCCTAGCACTCAGCCTTCCATGAGTACTCATCCCCACCCCCACTAACCGATGACTAAACAACCGCCTCTTAACCCTCCAAGGTTGATTCATTAACCGCTTTACACAACAACTCATACTACCCATCAATCTCGGCGGGCACAAATGAGCTGTTCTGTTAACAGCCCTAATGCTACTCTTAATTACACTTAACCTACTCGGCCTCCTCCCCTATACCTTCACCCCTACAACTCAACTCTCCCTCAACATGGGACTCGCCGTCCCCCTATGACTAGCTACCGTAATTATTGGCATACGAAACCAACCCACCGCCGCCCTAGGCCACCTGCTGCCAGAAGGAACCCCCGTTCCCCTCATCCCTGTCTTAATTATTATCGAAACAATCAGCCTATTTATCCGCCCACTGGCACTAGGCGTTCGACTCACGGCAAACCTAACTGCAGGTCATCTATTAATTCAACTAATTGCCACTGCCGCCTTCGTACTCCTTCCAATAATACCGGCCGTAGCTATTTTAACATCAACAGTGCTATTTCTGCTAACCCTGCTAGAAGTAGCCGTAGCAATAATTCAAGCATACGTATTTGTTCTTCTACTAAGTCTCTACCTACAAGAAAACGTCTAATGGCCCGCCAAGCACACGCATATCACATGGTCGACCCCAGCCCCTGACCCCTAACCGGCGCAGTAGCTGCCCTCCTGATAACATCGGGACTTGCAGTCTGATTCCACTTTAACTCCACAGTACTTATAACAATAGGACTCACCCTGCTTCTCCTAACCATATACCAATGATGACGAGATATTATTCGAGAGGGCACATTTCAAGGACACCACACACCCCCTGTCCAAAAAGGACTTCGATACGGGATAATTCTATTTATCACCTCAGAAGTTTTCTTTTTCCTGGGCTTTTTCTGAGCATTTTACCACGCAAGTCTGGCCCCGACACCAGAACTAGGCGGATGCTGACCCCCAACTGGCATTATCACCTTAGACCCCTTTGAGGTACCACTACTTAACACAGCAGTACTGTTAGCCTCCGGCGTCACAGTCACCTGAGCCCACCACAGCATCATAGAGCGCGAACGCAAACAAACCATTCAAGCACTAGCCCTAACAATCCTATTAGGGTTTTACTTCACAGCCCTCCAAGCAATAGAATATTACGAAGCTCCATTTACCATCGCCGATGGGGTATACGGCTCCACCTTCTTTGTCGCAACCGGGTTCCACGGACTTCACGTCATCATCGGCTCTACCTTCCTAGCGGTCTGCCTTCTCCGACAAATCCAATATCACTTCACATCTGAACACCACTTTGGATTTGAAGCCGCCGCATGATACTGACACTTCGTAGATGTAGTTTGACTATTCCTATACGTCTCTATTTATTGATGAGGATCATAACCTTTCTAGTATCAACATTCAGTACAAGTGACTTCCAATCATTTAGCCTTGGTTAAAATCCAAGGAAAGGTAATGAACCTAATTATAGCAGTCCTAGCAATTGCAGTCACCCTATCCTGCATCCTAGCAGTCGTTGCATTCTGGTTACCACAAATAAACCCTGACTCCGAAAAACTCTCCCCCTACGAGTGCGGCTTTGACCCCCTCGGGTCTGCCCGCCTTCCTTTTTCACTGCGATTCTTTTTAGTGGCAATCTTATTCCTCCTATTCGACTTAGAAATTGCACTATTACTCCCCCTACCATGGGGAGATCAACTAGCCTCTCCCACCGCCACCCTACTTTGAGCAACAACCATTTTAATCCTATTAACCCTAGGCCTCATTTATGAATGAACCCAAGGGGGGCTTGAATGGGCCGAATAGATGACTAGTCCAAAGTAAGACCGCTGATTTCGGCTCAACTAATTATGGTGCAAGTCCATAGTCGTCTTATGACCCCTGTACACTTCAGCTTCAGCTCCGCCTTCATGTTAGGACTAATAGGATTAACCTTCCACCGAACCCACCTCCTCTCCGCCCTTCTCTGCCTAGAAGGAATGATACTATCTCTATTTATCGCCCTCTCCCTCTGATCCCTTCAACTAGAATCCACCACCTACGCCACCGCCCCAATACTGCTACTAGCATTCTCGGCATGTGAAGCCGGAGCAGGCTTGGCCCTCCTTGTAGCTACCACGCGTACACATGGCACAGACCACCTCCAAAATCTAAATCTCCTACAATGCTAAAAATTATAATCCCAACACTAATGCTATTTCCAACGACCTGACTTGCAACCCCAAAATGACTTTGAACCACAACAACAGCCCAAGCCCTGGTCATTGCCACCGCAAGCCTGACTCTACTTAACTGAAACTCAGAAACCGGTTGAACCTCCTCAAACCCCTACCTGGGCACAGACCCGCTCTCCACACCCCTACTCGTCTTGACATGCTGACTTCTCCCCTTAATAATTCTAGCAAGCCAAAACCACATCTCCCCAGAACCAATCAGCCGCCAACGAACCTACATCACCCTACTAGTGTCCCTCCAACTATTCCTAATTATAGCCTTTGGGGCCACCGAAATCATCCTATTCTATATCATATTTGAAGCCACACTAATCCCAACCCTAATTATTATTACACGATGAGGAAACCAAACTGAACGACTTAACGCAGGCACCTATTTTCTATTTTATACCCTAGCCGGATCCCTCCCTCTGCTAGTTGCCCTACTAATCCTGCAAAAAGAACTAGGCTCCCTTTCAATATTGATTATTCAATATATACAACCCGCCCCGCTATGCACTTGAGCCGACAAAATCTGATGGGCGGCCTGCTTAATCGCCTTCCTAGTGAAAATACCCCTATACGGGGCCCACCTCTGACTCCCAAAAGCGCACGTAGAGGCCCCAATTGCAGGATCCATAGTCCTGGCCGCCGTACTACTAAAACTTGGCGGCTACGGCATAATACGAATGATTATTATGCTAGAACCAACATCCAAAAATCTCGCGTACCCATTTATTATTCTAGCTTTATGGGGCATTATCATGACCGGGTCAATTTGTCTGCGACAAACAGACCTAAAATCCCTAATTGCATACTCATCAGTAAGCCACATAGGACTAGTAGTAGCAGGAATCCTCATCCAAACCCCCTGAGGCTTTACCGGAGCCATTATTCTGATAATCGCACACGGCCTAGCATCCTCCGCATTATTCTGTTTAGCAAACACTAACTATGAACGCCTTCATAGCCGAACCCTGCTTCTTGCACGAGGAATACAAGCCGTACTACCCCTAATAGCCACATGATGATTTATCGCCAACCTAGCCAACCTGGCCCTCCCTCCTCTCCCCAACCTAATAGGAGAACTAGTCATTATTACCTCAATATTCAACTGATCAAACTGAACAATTATCCTCACAGGAGGAGGAACCCTCATTACCGCCAGCTACTCCCTCTACATGTATCTAATAACACAACGAGGCCCAGTGTCCACCTTAATTATGGCAGTTGAACCATCCCACACACGAGAACACCTACTCATAGCACTACACCTCATCCCCATTATTCTACTGATGCTAAAGCCAGAACTCATGTGAGGCTGATGTTTCTGTAAGCATAGTTTAAACAAAATATTAGATTGTGGTTCTAAAGATGGGAGCTAAACCCTCCTTGTTCACCGAGAGAAGCCGGGGGCACTAAGAACTGCTAATTCTTCAGCACCATGGTTCAAATCCATGGGTCACTCGGCTTTTAAAGGATAATAGTTCATCCGTTGGTCTTAGGAACCAAAAACTCTTGGTGCAACTCCAAGTAGAAGCTATGCATTCACCTACACTCATCTTTAGCTCAACCCTCCTAATCATTTTCATTCTTCTAACATACCCCCTTATCGTATCCCTCAACCCCAGCCCTCTCAACAAAAAATGGGCAACCACCCATGTCAAAACCGCGGTTCAAACAGCCTTCTATGCTAGCCTACTCCCCCTTGCAGTATTCTTTGACCAAGGCATAGAGGTCATTACTACTAACTGACATTGAATAAATATTGCCACCTTTGACATTAACATCAGCTTCAAATTTGACCAATACTCAATTATCTTTACACCCGTAGCCCTCTACGTAACTTGATCAATTTTAGAATTTGCCTCGTGATACATACACTCAGACCCCAACATAAACCGATTCTTCAAATACCTGCTCCTATTCTTGATTGCCATAATTACCCTAGTCACAGCCAACAACATATTTCAGCTGTTCATCGGCTGAGAAGGAGTGGGCATTATATCTTTCCTATTAATCGGGTGATGATACGGACGCGCAGACGCCAACACCGCCGCCTTACAAGCAGTTATTTACAACCGGGTGGGAGATATTGGACTGATTTTGAGCATAGCATGATTTGCAATAAACATAAACACTTGGGAAATTCAACAAATATTCGCCTCCCCCCAAGACAACCAAGCAACCCTACCACTCATGGGCTTAATCCTAGCTGCCACAGGAAAATCAGCCCAATTCGGTCTCCACCCCTGACTCCCCTCAGCAATAGAAGGTCCAACACCGGTCTCTGCCCTACTACACTCCAGCACCATGGTCGTAGCCGGCATCTTCCTACTCATCCGGCTCCACCCCCTAATGGAACATAACCAAATCGCCCTAACAACCTGCCTCTGCCTTGGAGCTACAACTACCTTATTTACCGCTGCCTGTGCCCTAACACAAAATGACATCAAAAAAATCGTAGCCTTTTCCACGTCCAGCCAACTAGGCCTAATGATGGTCACCATCGGCTTAAACCAACCCCAACTAGCCTTCCTACACATCTGCACCCACGCATTCTTTAAAGCAATACTATTCCTATGCTCCGGATCCATTATCCACAGCCTTAACGATGAACAAGACATCCGAAAAATAGGAGGCCTCCACACCATGCTTCCGCTCACCTCCACCTGCCTCACCATTGGCAGTCTAGCCCTAACCGGGATACCATTTCTCTCCGGGTTTTTCTCAAAAGACGCCATCATTGAAGCCCTGAACACATCACACCTGAACGCCTGAGCCCTAACCCTAACTCTCATTGCCACCTCCTTCACAGCCGTATACAGCTTCCGGGTTATCTTCTTCGCCTCTATGGGCTCCCCCCGATTCCTCCCCCTATCACCCCTCAATGAAAACAACCCAACAGTAATCAACCCAATCAAACGACTTGCCTGAGGAAGCATCCTGGCCGGACTATTCATTACCTCTAACTTTTTACCAGCAAAAACACCAATTGTAACCATACCCATAACCCTTAAGTTATCCGCACTACTAGTAACAGCCCTAGGATTACTCATAGCCCTAGAATTAACAAGCCTAACAAACAAACAACTAAAAATTACCCCCACAATTCCACTACACAACTTCTCCAACATGCTGGGATACTTCCCATCAATTATTCATCGCCTAGCCCCAAAAATTAAACTGAGCCTAGGACAAACTATAGCAACTCACCTAATTGACCAAACATGACTAGAAAAAGTAGGACCAAAAGGAATTACAACTAGCCAAATCCCACTAATTAAAGCCACAAACAGCATTCAACAAGGCTTGATCAAAACATACCTTACAATCTTCTTCCTAACCACCACACTATCAATCCTCCTCATCACACTAATCTAAACAGCACGAAGAGCCCCCCGACTGAGCCCCCGAGTAAGCTCCAGCACTACAAACAAAGTCAACAACAATACCCACCCCGACACCACTAATATCGCTCCCCCTAAAGAATACATAAGTGCCACCCCGCTAAAATCACCCCGAAGCAAGAACAGAACCTTAAATTCATCAACAACCACCCAAAATACAAATACCAATCACCACACACCAACCCACCCACAAAGAAAAACCCCGACCAAACCAACCACAACTAAAACCCCCGTAATGTAAACCACTACATAAAACAACACTGACCAATCCCCCCATGTCTCAGGATAAGGCTCTGCAGCTAATGCCGCAGAATAAGCAAACACCACCAACATCCCACCAAGATAAATCAAAAATAAAACTAAAGAAAGAAAAGATCCACCATGCCCAACCAAAATACCACACCCCACCGCAGCAGCCACAACCAACCCCAAGGCCGCAAAATAAGGAGCGGGATTCGAAGCTACCCCCACCAAACCTAAAACTAACCCAATTAAAACTAAAAAAGTAAAATAAAACATAATTTTTACTCGGACTCTAACCAAGACCAATGACTTGAAAAACCACCGTTGTTAATTCAACTATAAAAACCAATGGCAAACATCCGGAAAACACACCCACTACTTAAAATTATTAATGGAGCATTTATTGACCTCCCCACACCCTCCAACATCTCCGTGTGATGAAATTTTGGCTCACTCCTAGGCCTCTGCCTTGTCACACAAATCCTAACAGGACTATTTCTTGCAATACACTACACAGCTGACATTTCAACAGCCTTCTCCTCTATTGCCCACATCTGCCGAGACGTAAATTACGGATGACTAATCCGAAATATTCATGCAAACGGGGCCTCCTTCTTCTTTATCTGCTTGTACCTTCACGTAGCACGAGGTATGTACTATGGTTCATACCTCCAAAAAGAAACCTGAAACATCGGAGTAATCCTCCTGCTTCTCACCATAATAACCGCCTTCGTGGGATATGTACTGCCCTGAGGACAGATATCATTTTGAGGGGCAACCGTCATCACCAACCTCCTCTCCGCCTTTCCGTACATCGGCGACACACTAGTACAATGAATCTGAGGCGGCTTTTCAGTAGACAACGCCACCCTTACCCGATTTTTCGCCTTCCACTTTCTTCTACCATTCGTAATCGCTGGAGCTAGCATAATTCACCTCCTATTTCTACACCAAACAGGATCAAACAACCCAACAGGATTAAACTCAGACGCAGACAAGGTAACATTCCACCCGTACTTCTCATACAAAGACTTATTAGGATTTATCCTAATGCTAGTCGGACTCACCTCCGTAGCACTATTTTCCCCCAACCTCCTGGGCGACCCAGACAACTTCACACCCGCCAACCCCCTTGTCACTCCCCCACACATCAAGCCCGAATGATACTTTCTCTTCGCCTACGCCATTCTCCGATCCATCCCAAATAAACTAGGTGGAGTTCTAGCCCTTCTATTCTCTATCCTAATCCTAATATTAGTGCCAGTACTCCACACCTCTAAACAACGAGGAAACACGTTCCGACCCCTTTCTCAAATTCTATTCTGAGCCCTGGTGGCCGACATACTAGTACTCACATGAATTGGAGGCCAACCAGTTGAACACCCGTTCGTCTTAATTGGACAGGTAGCTTCCACAGTTTATTTTGCCCTATTCCTAATCGCCCTCCCTCTGACTGGCTTACTAGAAAATAAAGCCTTAAACTGAAACTGCCCTAGTAGCTTAGACATCAAAGCACCGGTCTTGTAAACCGAAGATCGAAGGTTAAAATCCTTCCTAGCGCCGCCTCAGAGAAAAGAGAATTCAACTCTCACCCTTAACTCCCAAAGCTAAGATTCTACATTAAACTATTCTCTGACCATACCATAATGCTTACATATACATTAAATTGTTTAAGTACATAAGACATGCTATGTTTAATCCACATTAATTTCTAGTCACCATACCATAATGCTTACATATACATTAAATTGTTTAAGTACATAAGACATGCTATGTTTAATCCACATTAATTTCTAGTCACCATACCATAATGCTTACATATACATTAAATTGTTTAAGTACATAAGACATGCTATGTTTAATCCACATTAATTTCTAGTCACCATACCATAATGCTTACATATACATTAAATTGTTTAAGTACATAAGACATGCTATGTTTAATCCACATTAATTTCTAGTCACCATACCATAATGCTTACATATACATTAAATTGTTTAAGTACATAAGACATGCTATGTTTAATCCACATTAATTTCTAGTCACCATACCATAATGTTTCATCTACCATTAGATGATATACACCATTATCTCTATGTAATCTAACATGCTATTTCCCGAAACCATGGTATGTAATAAGAGCCGAACATTCTTGTCTGTCTAGAACATAAGGTTAATGAGATGAAGGACAGTAATTGTAGAGTTTCATAACTGAACTATTACTGGCATCTGGTTCCTATTTCAGGTCCATTAACAGTTGTATCCCCATAATCAGCCTGTTACTGGCATCTGATTAATGTTAGAAGTACCATGGGTCCATGACCCCACATGCCGAGAACCCCATCAACATTTGGTATTTTTATTTTTAGGTCTCCATTCACTGACATGCAGGGCTCCTTCAGAAAAGATAGACAGGGTGGAACATTCACGACTGCTCAGAGATAATGAATAGTGAATGATATAATGACATACTCTGGTATACTACATGGTCTGTGCCACGTACATAAGGAGTGTTATCACGAGACCTAGTCTTGCCCTCCACCCACATAACAATCAAGATGCCACAAACGTTTGTTATCGACAAACCCCCTACCCCCTTACGCTGGACAAGCCTTATATTTCTTGTCAAACCCCAAAAGCAGGACTGACTTGTCATCAACGTACTCCAATTACCCCCACATGCCTAGCTGTGCAAATATTTATTCACTATATTTTTATGTATATACATTGTTATACAATCACACAAAATAATATATA